CATTATGGCAGGGTAACGTTTCACAGTTTAATGAATCTTCCACTTATTTGATGGGATGGTTAAGAGATTATCTATGGTTAAACTCTTCACAACTTATCAATGGATATAACCCGTTTGGTATGAATAGTTTATCAGTCTGGGCATGGATGTTTTTATTTGGGCATCTTGTTTGGGCTACAGGATTTATGTTCTTAATTTCCTGGCGTGGTTATTGGCAGGAATTGATTGAAACTTTAGCATGGGCTCATGAACGCACACCTTTGGCAAATTTGATTCGATGGAAAGATAAACCAGTAGCTCTTTCAATTGTGCAAGCAAGATTGGTTGGATTAGCTCACTTTTCTGTAGGTTATATATTCACTTATGCGGCTTTCTTGATTGCCTCCACATCGGGCAAATTCGGTTAATTATTTATGTATTCTATCCGCAATAATATATTTTTTTTAATAAAAAAAATATAGGTATGCACTCTTATATTTATTTCTACATCTAGGATCCGATTTGTATCATTATCATTGATAATAAGAGGAACTGAAGCATTATGGCAAAGAAAAGTTTGATTTATCGGGAGAAGAAGAGGCAAAAATTGGAAAAAAAATATCATTTGATTCGTCGATCCTCAAAAAAGGAAATAAGTAAGATTCCGTCGCTAAGTGAGAAATGGAAAATTCATGGAAAATTACAATCCCCACCGCGTAATAGTGCACCTACACGTCTTCATCGACGTTGCTTTTCGACCGGAAGACCGAGAGCTAACTATCGAGACTTTGGACTATCTGGACACATCCTTCGGGAAATGGTTCATGCATGTTTGTTGCCAGGGGCAACAAGATCAAGCTGGTAAGGATTTAAGTATCCCTTAATTTTTCTATTTTTTTCTATGATCGATGAGGCCCCTTTACCATTCTGTCTAAATAGGCTATTCTATTTGTACAGATATGGAATAGGGGCTCATTCAATTCTTCTTTGTTTATTAGACTTTAGTCCAAGTTTTTTTGTTTCATCGCGGGGTAGAGCAGTTTGGTAGCTCGCAAGGCTCATAACCTTGAGGTCACGGGTTCAAATCCTGTCTCCGCAACATTTTTTTTTCAAGAAATGTAAGTTTGATTCTATTAACTAGTCATTAATGAATACTTGTCTTTTGGGACGCGAGGAAAAAATTACTATATTTCCCGGTCAACTATACCTAATCTTTTATCTTTTTGAATCCATTTATATTTGGGCGGATAGCGGGAATCGAACCCGCGTCTTCTCCTTGGCAAGGAGAAATTTTACCATTCGACTATATCCGCATGTTTTGCCTTCTTGATAAGAAATTTATGGATAATATTTGTTCAAAGCTAGACGAGATACACTCTTTGGTTTGGGGTCATTTCATAAAATGAAACCACCAAATCAATTCAATTAACAATTCTATTAATATATATAAATATATATATTAATATTATATATTAATATTATATTTATTCTATATATTGAATATTGAATTCCATATTCAAAAATATATGATTCTTCTATTTCCATAAAATATTATATTCTATATTGATATTTGCTATCAATTTTTTATTAGTTTTTTTATTTAGCTATTTATTACTATTTCATATTTAGTAACTATTTATTAATCTTTTATTCATATTTCATTCAAGTTCCAGAAGTTCGACCCCCCCTCTCATTTTTTTCTTTATTTGCATTTTATGGACTTATACTTATATTGAATTTGAATGTGTAATTCATGGAATGGGAGGGGTCATCTCATTTTTGGATCTGCAACGAATTAATTCAAGAGATAAGAGAATTAAGGATACCCACCAAGAAGACTAATCCAATCCATAAAGATGTACCAGAAAATACAACATTTTTGTTACTCGACCAACCATCAGGAGACGCAAATACAACGGGTACACTAATCAGTAAGATTGATGAAGTAATAATTAATGCAAAAACAGCCAATTGGAAAGCAATAGTCATGTTTTTAATCCTCCAAGCTATTAACAATATACACCATTTAATCCTCTTACCCACTAAAAAAGTTTAATAAATAAAGGGATTTTATCATGAATCCGTTGATTCGAGATGACTTAGTTCCAATTTCTTTTTACCACTTTTATTCTATTCGGACATGAAGTTAAATTAAAGGTTCTTTTTGACTTCCCAAATGGGTATACTGGATCGCGTATCTCATTTATTTATATAGCCAGATTGATAGACCTATAAAGAAAGTCACACCCTATATCTTTCTCTACATAGTGATCGTATTAACTCATAGGGCTATGTTCTATTTGGCGAAAAAAAAATAAAATAGAAATTGTCTTTCGGAGAGATGGCCGAGTGGTTGATGGCTCCGGTCTTGAAAACCGGTATAGTTCATAAAAATAACTATCGAGGGTTCGAATCCCTCTCTCTCCTTTTGTTGGATGAATATATTTTTATCTTTATTGTCTTTTTTTACTTCTTAGCATGATAAATAAAGGAGAATGGCTCGGCTGGATAGTATAGCCGA